TGGTTACGTAGTTTTAGAATTCTGCTGATCCCAAGTAGTCCATCTCCATCATTGCATATGGCAATATAGAAAGTAAAGAGGAAAAGGCATGACCAGAAGAATTGTGTGAAATAAGTGAATTTATCCAGTTGAGGCATCTTGATTGAGAATAAAGGATTCCCCCCATACAGAAAGTGACTTTTTCCTGTACGAGTAGTGAAGAACTAAACGAGAACTTTTGTTGGTTGTTGACCAACGGAAAGAAATGGGATTGTGTCAACAGGCCCCTATTCCGACGAAAAACAGCCCCTTTTCTTTTTGTTTAGCCTGTTCCTATCAGAAAAATTACGATTTCAGAGAAGAGGAAAAAAGTCCTCCGTCATAGGCGGCCGAGGGTACCTTCCTAGAGGTTCTTTTTTAATTTGAATCAGGTCTCCTCACTTATGCTTATGATAATATATACCGATCCCTAATCTCACAAATAGATTTCGACCCAATCTCCCATTAGTGAAGCAGATCATGAGTGTATTCCGCCTACATTTGTTAGGTTCTTTGATTCTGTAAGTTTGTCTTGTTTAGATTGCACGAGAGCGCCTTTTTTACTTTATATAAAAAATATAGATTTACAATAATAGGTAACCTTCATCAATAAACCTTGCATAAGAGATAGATCCTGCTGACTTGAACTGAGCACGAATTTCATTTGTATTTGAGCGTAAAAGCAGCTGCTTTGAAGGTTGGAAACCTACTGGTTCAGCCCGAATGAAGGAAGCGAAGATCAGAGTCAAAATATGCCGTGGAGAAGAGCTTACTTATGAGCGGAAGACGAAGTCGCAGGGGAACCTGTGGCTGGATTGAATCCTTCTCAGGAAGAGCTGATGCTTGCTGGGTCTTTTTGTCTAGCAGCTATGGAAAAGCCTATAGTATAGGGCTGGAATCGCAAGAAAACCCAGTCTCCAACTGAAAATTCCCTCTCACTTCTATGTTGATCCTCATATTGCTTCATTCTAACTTGTGCCCTTGACTGTCCTTCGAAATCTGTATGACAGTCGACTGCTCCCTGAGATGACTCTCTGGCGAGGCAACATTGAAACCTTCAGGCTGGGGCATAGGTATAAGTGTTGGAGCATAGCGATAGAGGGCTTCAATTCAAATGGGAGACTCTCGTTCGGCTGACAGTCGGTATGATGCTAAAGCTGCCTATTCTCGCTGAGACTCTTGTCGAATCCAATCTTCTTTCTGGAGCACCAATATGATAGGTAAATCCGGATGAGTAAAAAGGGGCATTCTTAGTTGAAAGGACTTCTACCATGAACGGACTCTTTGCCTTGGGGAAAGAACTTCCTTGGCTTACTAATGACCACTTCGAGAAGAACCTATTTGAAGTCTAATGCCACATCTGACTCAACAGCTCCTTCTTCCTCTGAGAACTCTACTTTTCTTCCTGCCTCCACTACTGGTCTGTCTTCTGCCGTTCCCAGTGCTTCCCTAGTGGCATCTTCACTCATGACAGACTCAAGCATCGAGTCTTCATCGCTGTCACAGGCTACGGCTTTGCAGTCCTACACCACTGCATCTGGTTCGTTGTCCTTTGTGAACCCGAAACCTGTGTTGCCCTCTTATTAGGTTCATGGACCGACTGCAGGACCCTCGGCATCTATTCCACTGCCCTCCAGTCATGTTTTCATGCCTTCCCCACAGGTATATACCACGGTTCCCTCTGCTGCCTTCTCACCATGTCTTCCAATGCATCTCCTCAATCTTTCCCTTCCACCTACCAGAACCCATCATCCTTCTCACCTGCACCCCTTCTTGCTGCACGCATCTCGTATCCATAAAGCTAGACTGACGCAACTATCTTCTCTGGAAATCGCAGTTTGAACCTATACTCATCAGTAATGATTTTATGGGCTATGTGTAGGGGACCTTCCCATGTTCCCCTCAATTCATCAGTGATGCCGAAGGAAGGGCTCAACCCCGCTTATAGTGCTTGGGTGAGAACGGATCAAAGTGTTCGCTCTTGGTTGAATGCGACACTCTCAGTGGACATGTTGACGGAAGTCTACAATATAACATATATGGATGTTTGGATGGCTTTAGAGCAAAGATTTGTTGATCAGTCCACGGCTAAAGAAATGAAATTGAAGTTCGATATTCAGAATAACAGGAAAGGTAACAAGCCTATGGATGCCTATTTACGGGAACTGAAGTCTATGGTTGATGCCTTGGCTGCTATCAACTCTCTTCTATGTCCCCAAAGGATGTAGTTTTCACTACAAAGCCCTTTGAAGCTTTTGTTACAACCATCTCCGACTCTAAGACTGTTCCGTCGTTTGAGGAGCTTTCAGAGGCTTTCCTGCCTGGCCAAGTACAGGGCTAACCACCCTTGCAAGCATATACCGATAAAATAGGGCACGGCGTTTGAGTAATCAGCCCTTATCTACGATATTATCCAGCTTCATGCGAACACTCGCAGCTGCTGCCCTACCTAAGGACCCTTTCCTCCCCCCTTAGTCCATAGGAAGAACTGGACGACCAAATACACTGACTTCCAAAATAGATAGCCTGCCTCTCTCTCCTTTCTTGCAGCTTACGAACCCAGCCCTTCCCCTCTCTGTATACTGGACTTAGAAGTCTTAAAGGTAGACCATTCAATAGACTCTCTTTCTCTCAGCAGAAGTATTGGAGACTTGACTCGATCACATACTAGGGACCCCTCTTTCTAGGTAGTCTCTCTTCTATTTCGGGGTAGCTGGGTAGAAGGTATGTACCGACTCTCCTCATTTACTAGTATCTTATTTGGTCAAAGAGTGGATGAAGGAAGTAGGTCAAGCTTAATTGGACTCAATCTAGTGTCTAAGGGGTTAGTTATACGAGCCTAGCAGTCTAATCATCTCATAGCAAAAGAGGGCACCGATTTAACTTAGTTGAAGGAGGCATTGAACCATACGAGCTTCGTTACAGACTTGGAAGAGTTCACCATCCGAACATTGGCTAGCTGACTTCGATACTGAATGAACTCGCATGCTGGAGAACCGATGAGAGACATAGTCGATGCCAATATAGCTGTAATTTCACACTTGAGCTTTTCCCTTCGAAGAGTTGATCTTTCATTTCAAAAGTTCTATCTCCCCAATGCATAAATGATGCTAGCCCTTTTTCCTTCGATGACAGAGATTGAAATGGATAAAGTTGATTCTCCCTAATGGTGAAATGAGACTGATTTCTAGATTTCAGTGATTGAACTGATGGCAACTAGCGAGCAATCTTACTCAATAGGGGCTTTCCAGTGTGACCTCTGATCTTCCTTGCTCCTCAAGGAGGAAATCGATAGCCTTTAAGATAAGAGGCTAGCTCCTGTCTTGGTTGGGACTGCTAGCTTATTGGTCCACTGCCTCCCCTTTGAAATAAGCTAAGCAAGAACGCAAGAAAGCCTTCTCGCAAGCAAGAAGGAAGGCTTTTAAGATAAGAGGCTAGCTCCTGTCTTGGTTGCACTCAGCCGTCTGAACCTTTCTTTAAATTCCGAGATGCTGACAGCAAGCTACTCACTAAGACAGCCCAAGCTCTCCCACTCCTGCCAGGCTAGCACCCTCAACTGCTCCCATGGATTGAACGGTTCGTCTCGTGCAGTATCCGGAAAAGAGTAGTTACTATCCTACGCGTCTACCCGTGCTACAAATTCAATCAGTCCTAACTTGCATACCCCAACCACTAGCCCGCATCATCATCTATTCATTTGCATGCTAGCCGGAGGAGGACTCTCCGAACTACAACTAGCCAAAAGAGTAAGCCATGCCATCTGCCCTTGTGCTATGAATAAGACAGTCTCCTAGCTCGCTCCTTAGTAAGCTTTCAGGAAAGTAAGGACTATTTATTGCAGCATCAAGGAAAGCTGCATATGAAAGCAAGAGAGTGGGATGGAGAGGAGGCAACACCCACTAGTTTTGTCCGGATCAAACTCTCCCCAAAGCAGGTAGGTGAGAAGGGCTCGGCTCCACGCAGGTCTTTCACCAACGGCTGGCACTGAATTAGCGCGATGCGAAAGAGTCCGGGCTTAGTCGGCGGGGATAAGATTCTATTCTCGGAGTCAGTCCTACTCATAAAGGTGAAGGACCAAGCACTAGATCGTTGAAAACAAAAAGAAAGACTGACTTTTAGATAACTTATTTAGGAAGGAGCCATCGTAACTGCTCGCCATCGGAATAGGCTTTCAAGGCAGCTGCCAAGTCAGCCAGTAAGTAAGCAGGTAATAGTCAGCCAGCAAGCTGGGCCGTTCTTGCCAGTTCGAGTACGAGACTTGGGTGTAGTAGTACTATAACGGTTTTGACACATACTAAGGACTCCTTTTGTAAAGCAACTTATTGTGCTTTTATTCCAGCCAACGAAGCTCCGTCTAATCTAATAGGGGCTCGGTTCGGTTCACCCATCATACCTACTAAGTAGAAGGCAGGCGAACTCGGACCAGTGCAACAAAGTTTAGACTCTCGCGATTGGACTCTATAACAGAAGAGGTTGTGCAAAAAGGAAAGGGAAAAGAAGCTTTGCAAAAGCTAAGGCCGAAGCTCTTTGGGCGATATTATAGCATAGCGCATTTCCTCATGATTAGGGTGATGTGGTTGTTCCATCGGTTTTCTTTATGGGGGGATCTATTATTCAAGATATTCTTGAAAGGCGGATTGACAAGTGCGACGAGGAGATGGAGATTCCAGAAGAGTCTACGAATAAGTAAGTGAAGGCTTGGCTTACGTGCTCAGCTCAAGCAAGAAGAAGCTATAAAGTCAAGCCTATTGAATGGTGGCAGAGGGGGTGGAGGTCTAAAAGTCAAAAGAGAACACTGTGCAAAGGGTACGCGACCACAACACACTGTTGTCCCTTTTTTTTCTTTATTTTTCTTCGCACTAGGAGTAGCTGTAACTTAGCAATTCGATTGTACTCAGATCGAACATGGCAATGAATGTAAGTGTGCTCTCTGGGCCTTACTTATTGATGACTGATCTACATTCTCAGCTGATGACATTGAATGATTTGAGGACGCTGGGCGGCCAAGCTTGCTTGCGCTGGGGCTGTTTCGCCGTGGCTTGGGGTATAACGGTTCGGAGAGATCGACGAGCACCTCACACTGCCATGCCAACCGCAGCTTTTGAATCAATTTTGGGGTGATCTTTGACCAGCCGATGCAGCGGGAATGGGATATTGAATGAAAGTCAATCGAAGAGACAAGTGACTTCCCCTTTTTTTCGCTAAGGAAATCTGCTAACACTCTAAACGATTCCTGAGACGACTGTTCTCTATGGCTAGAGAACAGCCTACATCCGAACTCATACCTACAAGCCTATGGATACTGGCACCTATTCTATTTCCATTGGACTTAAAAAGTCTTACTTATTTCGCGGGACCAGGGCGGAAAGACGAGTTACTATTTTCACGAGCTCATTTGGACTCATAAATCAAACTCCTATTGATTGGGAAATGCTCAAAGGTTCTTGTTCAAATGCCAAATCCCTTAGATGACTCACCATCCCCTGAAATACCCAATTCCGGTACATTATGACAAGCTTAGCCCCCATGACATTGTGGAATACTGCCTTTTACCTGTACAAAGCCATAAGCAGTACTCCCCCTTAAAGGCAGCGATTCGGTTGGTTTGCTATTGATATAGATTAAAGACCGAACCTTTCCGCGAAAGCGTTACGGAAATGATCTACCTTTCGAATTTTGATCTTGACATGTCGGTGGTTTTTAACCGTAGCCTTCTTGCCCTAACCTAAGTCCAGGAACGGATCCTTTTGCCTGGAATGACTGAGGTCAAATGACACATTAGGCGGTAGCCATTCAAAAGCCCAAGAGACGATGCCCTAGTTTGATACCTGATGACTTGCCCTACTTTTTGTCTAAACCGGTTGATTGAATGTCTGAGGTAGGGCCTTCTTTGCCAAAGTAATAGGGCCCTTCCAATAGGAAGAAGGACGCTGAGACAAGGAACTTCACTTCGACGCTGGGTAACACTTCCTCCATCTTTGGAATTGAATCAATAGTAGCAGAAGGAGGCAAGTAACTGATTAAGGAAAGGCATGAGTTTCCATTTTCCAAGTAAGTTATGGAAAAAAAGCTATTATTAGCTTTCACCCTTTCTCCGCGAGCCGAAGATATTTAAAGAACTTAATACTTTTTAGACGGCCCTAAAGAAGTACAGGAGCTGAAGTCGATTCGCCAACAGAGAAGGGGGGTCGGACATGAATATGATTTGCGGACACGAAACATAATAAAGGCAGATGCCAAGAAGTGGGCAAGGAACTTCCATAGGGACTTGTAGTCTTTACTTCCTTTGGAGGCTCTGCGGGGATAATAAGGGCTTCAGTTGTGGAAGAAAATGTCCCGATGAACCTTTATTCGCACTTTATGTCGCTAACCCGTGGCGGACAGAGCTAGCAGGTGACGGTAAAGGTACCTCCGCATTTCGAACCTCGGGAGAGAAGGACGTTGATCGAGCTTTTCCATGCCTAGTCCCAGTTTCGGTTAAAGACCCAGAACGGGCTACAGATCTATACTAATGAAGTTTTTATGTGAGAAAGTCAAGCCAGGAAGTCCTTCTCTCATTCTGGTGCTTGTAAGATAAGACCCGTAGATGAATTAGGAAAGAGGGCCTATGCCCGGTTAAAGTGAAAGGCTGTAGTGATAGCGACGGGGCTTACTTTCTCTTTGGTTCAGCTACTAAATAGATAAGTCATTTCTGCTCGACTATAGCCATCGGGGTGGGGATGAGGCAGAAACACTTGCCGCACGTGATAATGCCACATTAGATAGAACAGTTCCCTATCAATGGAAGCCTTCGATGAAGAAGGTAAGTAAATGCTACTTAAGAAGCACAAGCACCCTTTTTTATTCACTAAGGATGAGATGGTGCAGGAGCGGGTCGATGATGACACTGGGGAAGCCCAGTCAACCGATAGGGGGAAAAAAAATTCCATTCACTTGTTTAACTGCTAAGAAGAATTTTATCTTTCGACTTGGAACTGCTTACCTTTGGTGCTTTATATTTTTTTATATAAGGTAGTAATCCCGTAGAGGCAAGGGCGAATCGAGTTAGCATCCCGGAATTGGATAGAGAATAGTTGGGATATTCAACAGGGAGGGAACAGAAGGGGATGACATCAGAAGTAGGATCGTCGAACGGTCTTCTGGCTCCGTGGCTCCTGACCTTGGAAGATGGGATTCCGAGACCAGGACCCTTTTTCATAACTTCCGCTCGTTGCATACCTTGCTCCACTACTGTACGAATAGCATTTCCCGCTGCAGTTTGAGCAGCAAATGGTGTCCCTCTTCTTGTACCCCGGAATCCACAAGTACCGGCGGAGGCCCAATAAACCACCCGACCCCTTACATCTGTAACAGTCACAATGGTATTGTTGAAGCTTGCTTGAACATGAATAAGTCCTTTTGGTATTCTACGTGCACTCTTGCGTGAACCAAGACGTCCATTCTTACGTGAACCAGTTTCTTTTTTTTCTTTCATTCCGGGTAAAACCTCCTTGAAGTATCAACTAATGGGGGAGGAGTGATATTATACAACCCGCCCTTTCTCTTTTTTTCACAAATAGTAAATTTAGGATCTAATTCGGATATCAGAAGGATTACCATATATAACACAAAATTGATCCGCCGATTCCTTCGAATCTAGCCCCCCGGTCTGTCATTATACCTCGAGAAGTATAAATAATTACAATCCCCATCCCGCCTAAAATTTGAAGAATTCGTTGATAGTTAGAATAGATTCGTAGACCAGGTCGACTGATCCGTTTTCAATTTTGAAAAGTTCTGTTAGGTTCTTAGTAGCAATCGGCGACCTTTTTTTCTTTTACTTCACAGAGCTTTTCGTCTCCTTGATAGCTGGAAGTTCTCCAAAAGTATGAAAAGCTGGAGGACTTTGTACCATCCATTCCGGTGTGGTTGGATTCTGTTCAACAGCCCAAGGACTTGGAGCGCATCTTTTGTTGTTTCCACTGCTTGAAGTGATTGTTACGACCACGAAGAAACGACAAATCCCAACTACAGATATATAAGAGCCAGAACTGCTAAGGGCATTCCATCCAGCGTAAGCATCTGGATAATCTGGAATGCGACGTGGCATACCCGAAAGCCCTAAGAAATGCATGGGAAAGAAGGTCGGATTAACCCCGAAAAAAGTGATCCAAAAATGGATTTGACCTAAAGTTTCAGGATATGTTCGACCAAAGATTTTACCTACCCAATAGTGAAATCCTGCAAATAAAGCAAAAACGGCTCCCATAGAAAGTACATAATGGAAATGTGCAACCACATAATAAGTATCATGTAGAGCAATGTCTAGCCCAGAATTTGCCGGAACTATTCCAGTGAGTCCCCCTATGGTGAACAAAAATATGAACCCTACAGCAAATAACATGGGTGTTTTGTATTGTATCGAACCCCCCCACATGGTAGCGATCCAACTAAAGATTTTGATTCCAGTGGGGACAGCTATGATCATGGTAGCTGCGGTGAAGTAGGCACGGGTATCAACGTCTAAGCCCACAGTAAACATATGATGAGCCCAAACAAGAGATCCAGGAACACCTATACTGATCATGGCATAAACCATGCCTAGATACCCGAAGACCGGTTTTCCCGAAAAAGTAGAAACGATATGACTTATGATACCGGATCCAGGCAGAATGGGAATATACACCTCTGGATGACCGAAGAACCGAAAGAGATGCTGGTATAATATGGGGTCTCCCCCTCCAGCGGGATCAGAAAAGGTTGTATTAAAGTTTCGATCGGTTAATAACATGGTAATTGCCCCTGCCAGTACCGGAAGTGATAATAAAAGTGGGAATGCTGTCACTAGAACGGACCACACAAATAGGGGTGATCTATGCATAGTCATTCCAGGTCCACGCATGTTGAAGATAGTTGTTATAAAATTGATAGAACCTAAAATGGAGGAAATACCAGATAGATGAGGACTAGAAATTGCTGAATCAACTGCTCCTCCAGAATGGCTGGTAATACCACTTAAGGGCGGATAGACCGTCCACCCAGTGCCACTACCCACTTCTACTAAGGCTGGGCTTAATAGGAGCAAGAGACTTGGTGGCAACAACCAGAATGAAATATTATTTAATCGTGGAAATGCCATGTCAGGCGCACCTATCAGAATCGGAACAGACCAATTACCAGATCCACCTATCATCGCCGGCATAACCATAAAAAATATCATTAAAAAAGCGTGAGCCGTTATTAAAACATTATAAAGTTGATGATTCCCACCAAGAATTTGATCGCCGGGTCGTGCTAATTCCATACGAATCAGTACTGAGAAGCATGTGCCCATCACTCCAGCAATGGCACCAAAGATGAAATATAGAGTCCCTATATCCTTGTGGTTAGTGGAGAACAGCCATCGGACCGGATTTGTCGTAAAATTGAGATTCTTTCGTTTTCTTCCTTATCAGAGAGGGTTGTTGAGCGGGGCTTCTTTTTGAAAAAGGGGGAGTGAGGGTTGGGGAAGGTCCGGAAAGCCCTCACTTTATTGATGGGGCATTTGGATCCTTCCTCTCGACAAAACAGAAAATACCAGTTCGAATTCACAGCTAATAACATTGATTCAATTGGCATTGATAGCTTGTAGTAATAGTAGGTACGTATTACTTTCAATGCCCAGCCAACAAAGATCGTGATACATCGCCGCAAGCAATTGCACATTGTCCCCCGGCACTAAGGCGTCTATGACGTCATAGGCATTCTTTCCGGGCGGCAACACCACATTATTATTGGTAAACAGCGGCGTTATGACTCTTTCGCTCAACTGCTCCTTTATGGTATTTGCAACTGACTCATCCATTTTCTCCGTATAGTTGTGGATTGTTAAATTGCGTAGCCGGGCGACTCGCCAGCTGGCTAAGATTAGGACAGCCGCAGGTAACGCTAATCCGGAAAGCAATTGGATGCTATAATTTAAGACGGTATCGGACATGTCAAAAAAATAAAGACTCGAGGATAAATTCAAATGAGAAAATAACTTGTGCTATGGCTTTTGCGCGATTGTTACTTACGATATTTCTGTCTTCTCAATTTGCTTAGATGAAAATGGTACCACTCCTTCCCCTTACATCCCTTAACTCTGAGCTATCTAGCCGAATCGATCAGACTCAGCCCCATCGCAGTATGGTGGATATTTCGGAGATAAGTCAAGTTCAGTAAGAAATTGGATAGATAGAGAGTACGGGCTGTTCTTTTGTTTTGTTTCGTGTTGTCAAAGAATTGAAGAATGAAAATAGACGGGTAGATCCTGATTGAATTGATAGGGTCATGTAGGATGAAGGTTCAACTCTATTGGTCTGTTAGGATTCCTCTGCAGCATACAGCACTTCACTTCCACTTGACACCTATCGTAATGATAAAAGGGGTAGTCTCGCCGTGACCATCTCTTGAATTCTCAAAACATCTGTTGCTCCATCCCCGCCGGGGTCAGATAATCAGTCGTGGTCTCTGCCGTGCTTTCGACGGCTCTGTGGAAGTTGGAATAGGACCTGTTGGTGGTTTAAAGGTCAAACCATTAGGACTTTAGTCAAGTCAAGATAGTATGACTTTGGTTCCAGAGATAGCGATTCGGCTATCCTTATTCCTTTACTTTGAATCAAGGTCTTTCCAGAGGAAGGGGGAAGCAAGCAAAGCTAGCCACGGATCGGAGGGGAAAGAGTCTTGTAACTGAAGTAGACTACCGAACGGGTGTGGGGAAGAATCTCGCCAAAGGAACTACCTTTCTGATTCCTCTCCAAGGGTTAACTCAAGGGATTCGATTCTCTTTTAGGCTAGGTAAGACCGAGAACTCGATTTCGGGTGAAGCCTTAGTAGTCGCTGGTGGTGGAGGAAAGGCTTTTAGTGGTCCAATGAAGGTTGAATCTTAGGAGATTGAAGATTGAGAAAGCTTTCTCTAGCAGGTAGAATTAGGAACTATAAGAAGAAGAGAAAGTCCTTATCCTTATTTATAAACGATCGATTTGCCCAGAATCAGTCCTCCTTCGTCTTTCTTTCGATGATCAGACCTAAGAAAGGCAGGCTTTCTAATTCCAATTAAGGGGAAATTCCCCCACCCAAAAAGCGTAGAGCCTTAGTGACCCGCGTGTCATAAGCTGGTAATCAGTGAAAGAGCAAGAACTTTCAGGTGAAAGACCTGAACTCGAACTCAGTAGGAAGACGCACGACAGAAGCTTCCCGAGCTGCTGCCTTTACCTTAAACGCTTTAAAGGAGGGGTCGCTAGCACATTAGAATGCGAGTTCGGATGCTTTTATAGGAATAATAAAAAATTAGATTTCGTGAGATTAGACGCGGCATTAGCCGTCTATTAGGAATAATATAGGAATAAGCGGTCCTTGCAAGAATGCCTTCTTTTTCAAGAAAGGGGCGGTGACATGTGTAAGCAAGAAGAAGCTGTTGGAGCAATTACCGCTCTTTCTGCTGAGTTCATATCCGCTCTTGTGCTAGAAGAAAAGAAGAGACGTCGAGCTAAGTATGAATCTTATAGGACGAGGTCAAATGGCACGAGTGAGCTTCTTATTAAATGAAAGCGCGAATCATAGAGGAAGATCAAGGGGGTCAGATCCACGGGTGGGACAAATCTTGTCTTTGTCTTTGCAAGGGAAAGTATGGATTGAAACCAAAAAAACCGTGACCTAAGATAAGGAACAGTCAAAGCAGGGACTTAGAGACTAGCATCCGATTGTGAGCATCTTTCGATTGAGTAGGTCAGGAAAGAGACAAGAGGCGATTATCCCTCACCTATCAAGGAAGTTGGTCAAGTTCTTTTCCTTAGAACACCATTTTTCTTATGTAATACTCTAGCGTAAACTTCTTCTTCCAACGCTTTAAAGGAGCCCTTCTTTCCAGGGAACCCTTCCGTCTTATTGCGACGACCAAGCCTAAGACACGGATCTTTCTAGGGGCACACCGGGTTAGCTCACAAAGGGTCATCTCTAACTTCAAGTCTAGAAGAGCCTTCCTCATATTCGTAAAAAATCTCCGAAAGGACACTCCAGCTCCACCTCACTTTGGAATGCTATAATCATGTCATCCGCGTATCGGGCATAACCCATGTGACCTTACACTCGCATAAAAGAGTTTATGCGCTTATCCAGAAAAAAAGAAAGAAAGATCTTCATCATGACGGGAGAAAGGGGGGCTTCCTTGTGCTATGACCTTCGTTACGGTCGAGTAATCTTTGTCTACTATTTGGGGAGTTAGAAAGGCTCCTAAGAGGTTGATAATGCCTGAGTGAGGGTCTTTATTCAAGTCTGTTGACCCCACCGCTGCTAAGAAAGATGGAGGCCTTTATGAATGAAGTATAAGTTCCTGAGACAAAGACGCAAATCTGCTGCTCGAGCTCTTCTACCTGCTCACGAGGGAAGTTTACTTCTTCCTGGTCGTAAGGAAAAACATCCGATGGAAGACCACCTTTCCTCAGCCTATGACAATGAATAGATTGACACTGCGTCTGATTCGAGTGTCTCCGTCATCCCTTCCGATGATAAGGCTGCCTTCTGCTTTATTAAAATGATATTAAACGCCGATTAGAAGCGGTCGCATGGTCTCTTTTGGACAAATCGTCCTATAAAAAGAAAAAACTTCACTCCTCTCTGCCTTTCACTTCTACAACTAAGCTCTTACCCATTGGTCGAGCTTCCGCTTCCTAGGTACTCGCTTATATCGCTCGTTTGGTCTCGCTCAATTACACCCTTCCTCTCTTAAATAATTCTTTTTTATGTTTGTGTTAAGTTCTTTCTTTGCATTTCATATTCTAGAAATTCTATCTTTTAAGCTTTCATTTTATATATCTGTAAAAGTAGTAAAGGAAAAATCCTGTTGTAGTTGTAAAGGAACTTACTCAGTCAAATATGCGAGAAATTTATCTTAATAAGGAAATCATGCATGGAGATCGGGTCTTACTTTACTTTATTAAATTAATTGCATTATTTCGGTATGTGGGATTCGTATTATTTGCAGTTGTTGTTAAAGATTCAAGGATAATACCTTATTCAGCAGTAATTAAGAATAGATAATGCCAATAATAAAAAAATATTGTAAATGTAAATAAGGGGTGAGTCTGCCGAGCATAAATCAGAAAGAAGAAGGCTACTCCATCTTACCTACCAGAAATGAATTCACTACCCGGTACTTGTTCGGTAGGTCGTAAGTGACCCAGTGCCCGCTTTCTCACTTAAGGAAATGAAATGAGTCGCAAGACTAGCAACGGAATAGAAGTAAAATCTGCCATGGACCGAACGGAACTTAACTCATTTTATGATTTATTGCATCAGAACTACACGGAGAATTCAACGGATTTTCCCTCCCCGCAGATATTCAATTTTAATCAAATGAATGATTTCGAGGAAAACGGAGCTGACTATGCCTATATGCATTATGATCCTATAATGGATCCATTGGTGCAATCATCCTTAGTACACTTCCTATACCTCTCGAAGTGTGGAGCCGAAAGAATAGATCTAAATATTTTCCATCCTCATTATCTGCGCTTGTCTTTTATAGATAGCCTAGTAGCTCGTAAGTCAACGGTCACACTGGGATCGTTCAGGCTTTATGAACTTAGCCCTGGTTCGGCTCCTATTGATAGAGAGAAACTTATACAAAAGGTTGACCGATTGGTAAATAGTAGAAGTCTCCGGAACCTCGTATACTTCTCTGTGCAAAAACTCCAATCAAAGGGGGACCAGTTGGATAGAATCCAGGAATTCGTTCAAAGTCAAAGAAACCCGAATAGGGATACTAGCTTTATTTACCTTGTTTTGATGGATTTGTATTTAGAAGACTTAGATTCTATAATATTTGAGATTATAAGCAAAACTAGATTAAATATTTTTTGGACACGGCGCCTAACTACCGCCTTTCTTGGAATTTTGGATCCTAAGGCTGCGAAGTGCAATCATCTTTTGAAGTTGTCCTACTTCCAGCCTGGGGACTATCGGCTAAAGTAAGGGCTGGGAGCCAGGGTGGTCGAATTATAAGACCCTGGAATGGGAAACTCTACCTTACTAGGTAGGGGCGCCTTTGCGAATCTTTAGTATAGCCTCTTCCGATCAGTAGGCCCTTATAACTAGTATAACTCTAATATCGTAGTTAGCTTCGGATGGCATTCCCTTAACTATAGGTTTGAGCTCCAACCTGGAACTTCCTCATCCCCCTTCTTTGCTTTAAACTCAGTAGTAGTACTTTATTCCCCTTTTAGCAAGAGGAGAGAGGTATTGGTTTATTTATTGCTTTAACTCCATTAGCGTAAGCTCGCTTTTCAGGTAGCAATGTAGTCGGCTTATCGCCTGTTTAAACTCACTCTGTAGGTCAGTTTATTGCTTCTTTGGCCTGGTCCTTTATACTCGTGTAAGGTATTCCTCTCGTTGGTA